TTTTTGGTAGTAGAATTTATAGATAGAATACGATTGAATTGCGTAATAGTAATAGGAGTAGTATTTATTAAGTACATGCCGATATACCTATCCGCATATCGCATCTTTTATCGTAATTTTACTTGTGGCAACAGAAGTCAGGTCGCACTATATCATAATTCCTATTTTCTATTCAAAATATTCAATGAAAAATTTAAGCACGATAATTCTCTATAGGGATATGTACATAAGAGAAAGACCCAATTCGGTATCTGTGTAACAATTTCTGTTCTGGGGTTTACATATACACATATATTTTGTTATAATTGAAATTGAAAAGGATTGATTATTGAAAATAATTGATACTGATTAGTCGTAAATCAATTTGATTTTGTTATACCATTAAAGAAACACAATTTGAGATACAAATTTAAGAACCGTTCACTAATTCTAAAGTAAAAATAGTTAATGGTTCCAATTTGCCCTGAATTTTTCGGTCTGTGACCGGAAATCTATTTTTTCTCTTTTCAATAGAAGGAGAAGGGAAGTTTTTAAGCAGTGTGTCTTTTGAGATACAATCAATCGAAGAGAATAATCTAAACTGGATCCAATAAAAAATAGGGATTAATTTTTGAAAAGGGATAAGTACAATGGGATTCAAGATCAAAAAAAAATTAGTAATAGAATATGGATGGATAAAAATATTATCCATTTTTTTTTGGATCAGATTTGGCGGCATGGCCAAGTGGTAAGGCGGGGGACTGCAAATCCTTTATCCCCAGTTCAAATCCGGGTGTCGCCTGATCAACAAAAGACTTGAAATTTCTTATTCTGCTGATCTAACTCGACAAATTCTTGCCCCGCAAGAAGCAGAGGCAAACGACTAGGCCTGTCGATACTTGATTTTTAGAATCCATAATTCTATAAAAAAAACTGTAAATTTTTTTTTCTCAAAATCTGGGTTCTGGGTACCGGTCCAAACCGGTACCAATAGGTATGAAGTAACCCTTACTTATTAATAATTGATTCGGACATTTATTTGATTTATGATATCAATTGAATCAAATAAATAGTGAGAGTCAATTCTGGGATTCAGAACTACGAAAGTAAGAGGTCGGAAATCTTAGTATCCAAAGGTTCCTAAAGGACACTCCATTTTTGCTCCTAGGATTGAAGAAGAGATTATACGAAAGACTATCAAGACTTCCTAATTATCTTACACTACCTATACTAAATACTAAAATAGTGTTTACTGACTCTGTCTGGAATTAGATTGAATAGAATAGGCTGATGGGAAATCAATTTAGAAGTTGTGGAAAGGACTGAAGATACTTTGTATCCAGACTCACGAGAGGCTTTGAGTACTCAAACATTCAATCAACATGGTTGGGCAGCTCTTATTTATAGAGTAAAAAGAAAAGTTGAAAAAAAAAATTCTTTGCCCGTGTAGGGGATTACAAAAAAAGAATGTATGTAATAATGGTGGTGGTGTCTTACCATTCCATTCTTTCACAGAAAGAAAGACGTAAGCCTTAGATCAAATAAAATAGAGGTATCAGATAGATGGTTATCTATCTTGATGGTATATTTTTACGTCTTTTGCTTATGAAAGAAAGGTAACAAACAATAGGTCTTACTATTTCTACATGTTCCATTAGGAGCATTCCTTTGCTATTTCCAAATAAAAGGTGTGTGTATCGTATTTGTGCTTAATGCTTCCCGATTCTACCAGAAATTTGATAATATAGGAACTTGTTACGAGTAGATTCATTGGATTAGTTCATCAATAGTCTTAAGTCAGAATCCTATTTTCTTTTGACTCTGCACCAATGATTCCACTATGATTATTGATCAATAATCAATAATGAAATAATTCCTTCATAGAGATAGGAGACATAATTCACATGGATATAGTAAGTCTCACTTGGGCTGCTTTAATGGTAGTCTTTACATTTTCCCTCTCACTCGTAGTATGGGGAAGAAGTGGACTCTAGGGGTACTACTAATTGAATAATCGATTGAGTGATCGAATTGTATCAATCGTTTAATTGATCGTTTTGCGAAACTAAAAAAAAAAAAAAAAGATTCCTTGGTTTCGTTTTCTTTTATTTTTATTTTATTTTTATTTTATATAGTTAATATATGCCCATACCCATACTATTTTTCCTCCATTGATTTTTCGATGGATCTCGGGACTTATACTTATATATATATTTATTTAGTTTATATATATATATATTTAGTTTATTATATATAAATATATAAATAAATATATATTTTATATTATATATAAATCTAATTATATATATAAAAAAAACTAATTATTAATATAAATCTATATATTAAGTTATAAGTTATAAGAAGCCTAGGAATTAGAAGAGTTGGCCTTGGATTATTTTGGATTGATCGAAACCCATACAAGTAGATGTAGCGAAAAAAAAAGAAATAGAATTAGACTGCTATTTCGATGTATATGTATTAGATGTACATCTAATACATGTACATATTGTAAATTGATCTATATCTATATAAAACCATATCTGTATACAACTTTATATGATAAAATTTATATGATCATACTATTTAATGATCATACTATTTATATGATAATAAATTTATATGATAAAAATATACAATACTATCTAGTGCGGTAGAAAGAACTATATTATATATAGTTCTTTCTACCACACTATCTCAGATACTTATGATTCCAGCCAAATCATTTCATTTAAAACTTGGAGTTTTAATCCCTTTCTTTTATTTCTTCAATCATTGATAAGAACTAATAATCCAACCAAGTTTCAGTTAAATTAATCATTTTGACTGACTGTTTTTACGTAGATGATAAGTAAAAAAGCAGTAGGAACTAGAATGAACAGTGCAGTAGCAATAAATGCGAGAATATTGACTTCCATAATCTCATTGTTTTTTTTACTTCGCAATAACTCGGGATCTAATCCCATAGAGATAAGAAATTTTACTCCTGTCAATTCAATGGGATGAATTGAATTCTGATGATACTGAATCGGATCAATATTATGAATAACAATATCTGATCTATCAAATCGATTCATCGTCGAGAATTGAATAGTATAACATAAGAAAATCTTTTATTTTATCCATACTAAATCCGAAATGGGATTCTTTATTGGATCAGGAATTCCATTGAATTTTTCATTCTTTTTTCCACTTTTTTTTCTTTTCCATAACCTACTGTCTTTGTCTTCCTTATACAACTCTCTTTCCTTATACTTATACATACAATTATGAGATATTATATGACCGGTATTCTATGGGTCACACAGATCCAAACAGTAGAAGTGAGATGGAAAAAAGGACGGGTGCTAAGTGGAAAAGATCTAATATTCCAACAAATTTACTAAAAAGGGGCGTTGCTTGGTCTTTTATTTTATTAGTATAGTATCTCTTCTTCTTTCTTGGATTGAGACTAGAACGCATACATCAAAAATTCAGTGTGCAATTTGCATGAGAATAGATAGATTGTTTCCAATTAGTAATTGAGGATACACAAACAAAGTCGAGGTAATTATGTTAAGTTCATTGTGTATCGTACAATAAACGAATACAATTTGTGTATGTATTCCCGGTAAAAATAGGGGAACTCTATTCCATTTCATTGTTCTTGAACAATTGAAAAAGAAAGTCAGACGAGTATGGTATCTATTAAAATACTGAATATAGTAATGCCACCGATTGTACCAACTTACATATGTCTCCCCTTATCAATCGGTATTAGTGAAAGAAATTGAAATTCCCGTACTTGTCTGATGATAAATGCGAAACGAAAAACAAAAGAAATAAGGATCCCCGCTGGGGATTAGATCTTGCTACCCGTCCCCCCTTTCACAGAAAATGGAGAGATGAATTTATCAATTCATCGGATCCTAGTTCGGGACTGACGGGGCTCGAACCCGCAGCTTCCGCCTTGACAGGGCGGTGCTCTGACCGATTGAACTACAATCCCAGCAAGGTGTATGGCATACATATTCTTACTAGTTTTATAAGAATATTCTATTCGTTGTGTTGTAACAGAAACAGGAATGATATACTGAATATCCACATGGATATGGAATATAGTGAGAGCGACACGGATTACTAGTAACGAGTGGTTATTTTATTGCCAAAAAAATGGATAATCAATTTTTCAATGAGAAAAAGAACTATTTTTATTTTTATGATACTTAATCTTAATTAAGTATCATTAATCTAGATCGTTAGAAAAATCAGAACGAATGAGAAAAACATGGATAGAGAAAAAATTGACTCTTTCTCTTCATTTCTACGGATCAGGCATTTCTGTTTCTGGAGGACAAATTGGTTATTTCATATTCATGGAGCAACGAATTATTGGGCCGAGCTGGATTTGAACCAGCGTAGACATATCGTCAACGAATTTACAGTCCGTCCCCATTAACCGCTCGGGCATCGACCCAGGAAGAATTAATTCTAGATTTATTGATAATCTACGATCAACTTCCTCCCTACCCCCAGGGGAAGTCGAATCCCCGCTGCCTCCTTGAAAGAGAGATGTCCTGAACCACTAGACGATAGGGGCATATCCACCCGACCGTCATCATACTATGATAATCATCATCATAGTATTATCATACTATGAACAGTTTTTTGGAATTGTCAATAGAATCTAATGGTATGACTAGATCCGAAGAGTCTTTCCTACTTTTATGTTATGATTCCATAGAATTTTTTTATTTGATGGTTCTTGTATGAACCCCTATGCATATATGTACATATATACATATATGCAGACATATATACATATATGCAGACATATATGCATATACAGACATATATGCATTAGACTCATAATGGAAAATTCATGAATTGAATAAAACGGGCCCTTTTAACTCAGCGGTAGAGTAACGCCATGGTAAGGCGTAAGTCATCGGTTCAAATCCGATAAAGGGCTTTTTCCACTAAACTCAAGATTTAGTCTTCGTTTTTCAGCGGAGAACAGAGATATTTTTTTTTTTTTTCTAAAA